ATATTATTTTTATTTCAATTTGAAAATTCAAATTATATTTGAAAAATGTCATTCATTGATTTTGAACATCTATTATTGAAGCATAGTATCTATCTTTCAAAGTTAGACTGAAATTACTTGATTTCGTTTTCCTAAATGAACCAATTCTAATATATCTATTTGACGAGTACAGATATTATTCAAATCCTTTCTTTTCTAATAAACCTCCATTAAGTTCTATTTTCTCCAAAAATTGCGCTCTATTTTCTATTTTTTGATTTTTTTACGGATTTTTCAGAACCTTTTTGTTTCTTCTATTTCTATATTTAATTAAAATATAGATTAGAGTAGTGAGCAATCAAAAAATAGAAAATAAGATTAAGAATAGTTATCTTAGACGAACGGGATCAAAAACTATTCTTGTTGTCGTCACAAGAAAGCAATTTTGCACATTGCTTTCTTGTGACGACAACAAGAATAAACTAAGAAAATAAACGCTTTCTATTCTGCACTTACTTATTATCTGAAGTTTAGTATTCTGTATTCGATGAAATTTTCTCTTTTATTAGAATAGAAAACTATTAAGACATTCTCTGATAAGAGTAAGAGAGTCACTCGGTTCGATTTTGATTGAAAAAAAAAAAAAATAAGAGATAAAAATTTCTTTATAATATTCTTACTATGAATAGGAATAGAGTATAAGTAACTCCCAATGACTTCGAAACAAGCAAAAATGGGTTCATAATTTTTGATCATGCAGAACACCAATAAGAATTGGATTCCTTTTCCTTTCCGAAGTTGAGATTTATAAATTTGCAAATCTAAAAATTCATTTCGGATAATTGAACCTTCTCAAACTGTTTCTTCTTTAGAACCAAAAAGATTTGTGCTAAAATAACAGATGCCAGGAAGAACAAAAGACCTTGGACACGTAATGGATCTTGAAGTACTATTTCAGCATCCCCTTGACCAAATCCACCCACATTAGGATTACTCGTTAATGGCTGATCAAGTTTGATAGATTCGCCCTCTGAAACGAGAAGCTCTGGCCCTGGAGGAATAATATCAACCACTTGACGCCCATCTAACGTATCCGCTATAGTTATTTCGTATCCCCCCTTTTCTTTTCGTATGATTTTACTTACTCTACCAGCCGCTGTAGCGTTATAAACCGTATTGTTACTCTTGTTCCCGTCGGGATAAATTTGACCCCTTCCTCTGTTCCCCCCCACATATATGGGATATTTTAAGAAGTGGACATCTTTATTATTAGCGGGATCCGGGGAAAGAATAGGAAAAGTTATTTCACTATATTTCTGACCAAGAATAGGACCTATAACAAGAATATTTTTTTTAGTGGGTCGATAGCTCTGAAAAGAAAGATTGCCTATCTTTTCTTTCATCTCGGGTAAAATACGATCCGGGGGTGCTAATTCAAATCCTTCAGGTAAAATAAGAACAGCACCCACATTCAACCCCCCCCTTTTTCCATTAGCAAGAACTTGTTTCACTTGCGTATCATAAGGAATTCGAACAACTGCTTCAAATACAGTATCAGGAAGTACTGTTTGCGGAATCTCAATATCCACGGGCTTATTAGCTAAATGGCAATTGGCACATACAATACGCCCGGTTGCTTCGCGCGGATTTTCATAACCCTGCTGAGCAAAAATGGGATACGCATTTGAGATAGATGCTTGAGTGATGATATATATCATAAACGATACGGAAATCGATCGAATAATTTCTTTCTTTATCGTGATCCAAGAAAAAAAAAGGTTATTTTGAATTTGCATAGTCCAATCATTGATCCCAAAAATTTCTACAATAAAATGAGGTAGGTCACTCGGATAGTTCCCTATTCACAAATCTGCTATTTACGTCAATTCTTTTACGCGAATATAAAATATTCGAGGGGAAATCTCCGTAGGTTCGAAGGAGTGGGTACGTCTTAAAATGCTTTGCTTATGTGCAAAGTAAGAAATATTCGAGTTGGATCAATCATTCATTGAATGATAAATCACTACAAGTGATGGAGATAGACGATTTAAATAATGGAAGATCCAATATTTAAAAATTGTGTCTATAATGACTGGAAAAGTAGAAACAAGGCCAGATATAATTTTCTCATTATGAACAAATCCAAAATCTTTGTAGACATAGCCAATCATTAGTTCCCAACCATGGGGCGAATGGAATCCGATACATAAATCAGTTAATAAAAGAATAGAAAAAGCTTTTATTGTGTCACTTAAATTATATAGAAATTCTTGAACCCAAGAGTTAAGAATAAGAAGTCTTTTATTACCTAGAATTGAATAAGCACTAAAAATAATGAAACAGATTATATTTGTCGAGAAGTGCAAAATCATATGGATATGATCCTCATTGTTTATCTTTATCAATTGGATCGTTTCTTTGTGGATTCCTATATGAGCCCTTTGCAACCCTATTTCCGGGTATTCTTTTATTATTTCGTCCAATAGGAAGAGTTCTTCTAATTCGAAGAATTTTTCTATAATACTCTTTTCTTGAATATCAATCAAAAAAGTTTCGGCTTGTGTAGTATTCCACCAATCAGTAACCCAAGATTCAACACTTTTCTTAAATGAAAGAGAAACCCACCAAGGCAAAAATACTATAGATATAACAGAAAGAAAAGGGAGAAATGCTTTCTTTTTTCCATTTTTCATCTTTGAATTGCTAATGAACTCGCCTCATTCTTCAAATCTATGCACTGCGATCTACTATTTTTATCAAACATAAGTTCTATTCTAAGGCATCGAACCCCGGAATCTATTCCTTTTTTTTTATTTCCCATTCATTGATTATGAATCTAGAAAGAATATAGAATAAGAAAGAGTCGACTTAAAATGAAGAAATAATAAAAATCTGGTTTACAGATAATCTAATTGATCCAATTTGAAACTGCTTCGCGTTCTCGATGAATGCTAAAGCGAAACTAAAAAAAAAACAAACATTTCAAGGAATAGTATTCCGATTTCGACTTAAAAGAACTCCCCTTTTCCTTTTTTTTTTTTATTTATAGAAATATTTTGTTTGCTATTTCATTTCAAAATACTTCAATTGGTACGCGCAAAAAATAGGCCAATTTGGCAGCTTTTTTCTCAATTTCACCCAGGGTCAAATTCTCATCAGTACGCGTCAATGGAATGGCTCCCTGTCCTTTGATTTCCATATAAAGGATACGACGAGGATAAATGCCCTCTTTAACTTCTATTCTGATCGACTGAATATCCTTCATACGGAATCGTAGGAAGATGCGACGCTTTTTCCCAGGAAATCCCCAACGAAAAATACACACTATTCCTTCTTTTAGATCGAATCGATCATAGCCACTCCCCACATTCCACGAAATTGTACACCACAAATAGGAACTAATAAAGAGACCCGCGATCCCGTAGAAGGACATCACGATCCCTTGTGGAAAAAAAACGATTTGCTGATATGGAACTAAAGATATAAAATTCTTACCGAGATAGCTGGAAGTTCCAACTAAGACGAATCCTAATGAACCTAAAAAAAGGATCAAGGCCCAGAAGAAATTACTTAGTTTTCGAGACCCCACTATACGTTCTATCCATATATGTTCGGATCGCCAACTCATATTAGATCTAGTTGCATTTTTTTTTTTTTATTGGAATGGAGAAACTTTTTGTTTCCGAAGTAACTCTCATCAACTAGTGCCATTCGCATGTAACCCTTTCCTTTAGGAATAATCGGAGTAATTCGTCGAATGGGTTAGGTATAAAATAAAAGAATATCCCCTTTTTAGGATCTTCTAGAAATATCTACATACATATAGATAGATGGACTTTCCGTTTCAGGCATCTGCCTCGATTCCAATCTATTTGGAAATAATTCCAAACTTATTTCCCTATCTTATTTCCCTATATTGTTTGTATATTTCGAGCATCTATTTACGGATATATAAGAGCTGCTTCATTTATGCCCCTATGTTATACCATAACATACTCTACTAAATGCACATCTGTATTAGCTATATCTAAGTCTTGAAAAAAAAAAAATGGATGAGATTTGAACCCATAAGATCTAAGAAATCTTGTTTTTTTGAACATGAAGAAATAAAGACGCCATTGCAATTGCCGGAAATACTAGTCCTACTAACGGCACAAAAATAGAGGGTAAGCTATTGAGAGTTGTCATAGAATGGGTACCTCGATTGAATATTTAGACCTGTTATATTACTATAAGCATATCTTATACTAATTCTTAGTAGTATTCTATACTAATTAGTATATCGAAGTGAGTATTCTATATAATAGAAATAATAGAATAGAAATAAAATTATATATATTCTATATATCTTATTATCTATTATTATCAACTAGAAATCAAAATGAAATAGAAAATAGAGAAATTCACGAGATTAAATAAATAGAAATTAATTCAATACAATATTATCTTATTTCTCTTTCGATATGAAAGATATAAATATATGAATGATAATCCAGTCTTGTCTGAAAATGAAATTCAATTCCAATTTTGATATTCAATTTTATTTAGAGTTAAAATTAATATCAAAATCGAAATAAAGAGTTTCTTCCGAATTGAATTTCGTAAACTATTCTGTTATAATTTTTAATTCAATCCAACAACACCAGTTATTAGTAAAAAAATAGGGGCTTAGGGGGAGATTCGAGTAGAAAGAAAAGATACTCTATATCGATATTTTCTCTATTTGAATTCGCGATACATACGCAACAAGAAGGGAAGACGACCTTCGGTTTCTTTTTCTTGCCTAATTTGAATTTCGCAGAAAAAAGAATTTTCTTTTTTACTTATGTTGTTAAAAGAGGTTTCTTTCCCGACCCCTAATTAGGAAGACCATTAAAAAATAAAGAATTTTATTGAGAATTCTTTATAAAAAGAAAAATGGATTTTGACTTTGATTCCGATAAACTATCTATTAGTTTTGCTCGCTACAAGGAAAAAAAGGAACTAAAAAAGAATTAGGATCCGGTTAATTGAATTTTACT